CTCTACGTCATGTTAGTGAAACCTCATGCAGTAACTTTGCTAGTTTTACCGTACATGTTATTTTATTGGCATCGTCTTTTATGTCACCGATTGCAAAAAGAAAAAAGACCAATATATCATTATCATTTTAGGAGTGCAAAAATAGTCCGGAAATCTGATGATATTCAATTTGTCTATGAAGGAAGAATATTAACATTTTTGGATATTATTATCCTGTCATTATTCAATCCTGTTCTCTTACCAAGTCCTGTATTAGCAAGATTAGCCAAACTCTTTACTTTCCGTTATAGTAATAAATTTTTATTTGTAATAAGTAGCCTTTATGGCTGGTGGTTGGGTGGTTCCATTTTTCCCGGAATTTTGGCCAAATTTATTTCCGTTTTAAAACCCGATTCAGATACAGATAATAGGCTTTCTTATTTAGTAAGGATTCTCTTTGCTCGAACTTCCCGTATCATTTATATAGCTCTCTGTCTATTATATTTGGGTAGAGCTCCTGTACCTCTCTTCGATAACAGGATATATTCTAATTTTGAAAAAAGGGAAGCTAAAAAGTTATCGTGGTTAAAAAAGTGGCCTACTATCTTATTCGATTACCGAAAATGGGTCCGACCATTCCGATATGTCGAGGAAGATCTTTTTTATTTCAAGGCGATGACTCCTATAAAAACAGAGATGTCTCAATATTTTTTTGACGCGTGTGTGAGTGATGGGAGACAAAGAATATCTTTCACATCTTCACCTAGTTTGTCAATTTTTGAAATAAATTTCAAGGAATATTTCAATCTTTCGGATATTCCTTCGTCATTCGAAGATCTTTGTCAGAAGGAATGGATTGATACCGAAAAACGGGGAAAATATAATTTGAATAATGAATTAACGAATAGAATTCGAGCTCTAGACAAAGGATCTTCAATAGAAAAAGTTATTGAAAAAAAAAATAAATTATGCGATCACGGGAACGATATTTTCCTTAAAGGGTTTGATCCTCTTCTGAATAGGGAATTACGTGAAGGAGTTGCAATACCAAAATCACCTTGTATTTTGACTGACGATTATTCTCTATGGTGGAAACTTCAATATGCTTGGCAAACAGATGATTTATCTTCAGGTAACTTTACTGGAGTAAAAGAAAATCTTTCTTCCCCTTTAATAGCGGAAATATTACAGATCTATAAGGAACCCCAACTCCGAGAAATTAAAAAAGAAAAACCTCTATTTTTAAAACTAATAAACAATGCATTCGATTTTATGAATGTATACAGTGGAATTCGTTCCCTCAGAATAAAAAGTATAGATTTTATTAAAAAAAAGAATAAAAAATTTAGATTTGTGAAAAGTTTCGCAACACAACCAGATTTTCGTCGGAACCTGATATTAGGATCCATACGTGCTCGAAGACGTAAAGCTTTATTACAAGAATCCTTACAATTGCAAATGCATTCTCCATTTTTTTTGAGAATATTTAAAAAAACGACGTTCTCTTTTCCGGGCATAATAGGCGTAAATGTAAAACCGACTTTTGCACATCCTGAGAAGAAAATGAAAGGATTAATAGCCTTTTTTTCGAAAAAGGCTTTTGCTATAAAAGTAGTAACAAAAGCTAATCGTCTCGCGACAGCAAACAGATTTGATTTTCCGCTTGCTCATTGGGTAAGAGGTTTTCTTTTAATCAGCCAATTATACTTTAGAAAATATATAGTATTACCTATATTAATAATATTTAAAACTATTAGTTATCTATTATTATTCCAAACTAAGGAATGGGCAGAAGATTGGAATGATTGGAATAAGGAATTTTTTATAGGATGTACTTATGATGGTACCGAAGTTTCGGTGAACAAATTACCATTTTCGTGGCAAAGAGATGGTCTTCAAATAAAAATTATAAATCCTTTTCATTTGAAGTGGCGTGATCCTGGATTCGAAACGAATTCATATAGTTTAACAAAAAATAAAATAGCAAAAAATAAAAAAATTGATTATGGTTTTTTAACAGCCTTGGGATTTCAAACCTATTTACCCTTTGGCAGTATAAAAAAAAACCCTTCCTTCTTTAAGCCTTTAATTGGGGGATTTAAAAAAAGATGGAAAATAAATATTTTATCGGAAAAAATTACAAAAATCTTTGACAAGTTTTTTCCATTAAAAAAAGAATCAAATATTTATAAAAAAGATCTAACAATATTAGATGCTCAGCTCAATAAAACTACGAGTAATGATATATCTAGCCTTGAACCAGATAATGAACACAGAACAAATTTTGGGACAAGTAGCAAAATAATTGATGAATTACCAATCGGAATTACAATTAAATGTAATGAAAATTTTTCATCAGCAATTCCAGATCAATCTGGATATGAAGCTCGAACGAATATTGAAGAATTAAGGGATTTCATAGCCCCGGAAAGTAATCAGATTGGAGGAATTACTGAACAGACCCATTCTGATGAACTAGAAATTAATATTAATTCAAAAGAGAAGAATGGAGTGTATCCCGGTAATGAGAAAGAACTGAGATCAAAAAAGATATCAATTCAAAATCATCAAATAATTGTGAATTTTCACAGAAGAAGTATGGAATTGATCGAGGAATGGATCTATTTAATCAAGATTCTTTCAAAAAAAATGAATAGAAATTTTGTAGTTTTTATTCATCTCATTTGGTTCAAAATACAATTAAAAATGGGATTGACAAGAGATCTTTCAACAATTTATAAAAAAATAAAATTTTTCATTTCTCGGTCAAAAACGAAGGATAATAAATTTTTAAATAAAGATTTAATCATTTCTAGTAAAGAAATGAAATATTTCAAGGTTCATCCTAGTCAGGATACGGGATTAATATCCCAAGCATATGTATTTCACAAAATATGGCAAATGAGAACGATGAATAAGTCTTATCCAGTGGAATCATTAAGGCACCGGATATCAAATCTCTTTATTGAAGAAAATATTGAAGCTTTTTCAAATGAAGAGGGAATACTCGGTTCCAGGAAGCCACGGGATTTGGAAGAGAAGGACTGGAAGAAATGGTTACAATGTTTTCATCGATGTAATGTACCTTTACGGATATGGCGTAAGATTGCACCACGGAGATGGAAAGATAAGGTTACTGAACATTGGCAAATAGAAAATTATTTTTCCGATAATTTTGACAAATATAAATCTTTACGTTCTTATAAAAAAAGGATTTATTCTAAACTCATTGCGGATCTGAAAGAGACGGGGAAACTTAACGAACGGTACAAATATAATCTTTTATCTTATAGTTATCTTGCTTCTATAGAAGATTCGAACATTGAAAGATTTCCAACATGGCAAGATGAAAAAAAAGAAATCGTGTTTAATGATCGTATTCAAAAGATACGTAAATATAAATTAGTCAATGATAGAAAGAATAGTGAGTATAAAAGAATTGATAGGAAAAAAAATATTCATTTAAATTCCAATTTATATTCATGGTTATATCCAGAGATTATAAAAAAATTCAACATTATAGAAATGTATGAATTTCTAACAACTTGTGACTTTAGTTTCATACACGAACCAAAGAGATCTCTTTTAAGGAAAGACAAAGATGATTATGCAAAAAAAAGATCACTTGAGAAAAGAGAATCTCATAAGTATATTGAGCGATGGAATTTGAAATCTGAACAGATAGCAGAGAAAGCGGAAATAGTAGGAAATACAACGAATCTTCTGAATATCATTAATTTTGGAGTAAATTCAGCTGAAGGAGGCAATTTTCGGTCTCTCTATGAGAAGATATTGAAAAATATAGTTCTATTTTATAACTATACTTGCATGGATGGCACAAATAAAATATTCAAAGATTTGGGACATCGTTTACCAGAAGTATTATACGATGAGATTCTGATGTATAAAATGATAAGTATTCTATTAAATTTTAAAAGTAGATTTAGAAGAATATCTGATTTCATTCATGAATCTATACTACGCGTAAAAGTTATTGAGAATAAAGAAAAAATAATTATTTCAGATTCATTTAATCTCGAAGATATTTTACCTTCGAAACGTCGTATACAATTGGGAATATGGAATTCCTTATATCTAGAGGAAAATGGAAATCAAGGAGCAGAATTTAATTCTTGTTCCGGGGAGAATAGACGTAACTACGAGGAACCAATAAAAAAAGAAGATCGAAAATTTAACGCAAATGAAACTCAAATGATTAAACGGTCTCTTTGGTCCAGCTATCGATTGGAAGATCTGGGTTGTATGAATAGATTTCGGTTTAATACAAATGATGGAAGTCGATTCGCTATGTTAAGAATTTGTATGTATCCCTCAAAAAACAGTTGAGAAAAAAAAAAATAAAAAAAATGTTTGCATTCTTTTTCTCTTTTTCATTCAGTATTTTCGGTTATGAACAATTTTTATCATTGTTTATAGCATTCCATCAGGATTTCTCTAAATAAAAATTTGGATTATATTATATTATATGGAAATTACGAACCTTTTTATTATTTATCCATCACTATTTGAAAGAATGTGCTATTTGCCACTACTCAAATAGAATCTTGTTTATTCTCTATGAATTTATCCAGTTTTTTAAGAATATTTGGAAAAATGTTATTCTATTTTATAGACATCTTAAGATATTGAAAATCTTGCTCTTATTTTTGTAAAAAAACTATTAATTAGCTACAATCCAAAATTTTTATTTTTTCTCTCCATCATATAATTAATTTAGGAGCAATTGTTGTTCCTATGGCTAAAAATACATTGATTCGTTCATCTTTGGTTCCCGAAAAACAAACAGGATCTGTTGAGTTTCAAATATCCCATTTAACTAATCGAATTTTGAAACTTACCTATCATTTAAAATTGCATGGCAAAGACTATTCATCTCAGAGAGGTTTGTGGAAAATCCTAGGAAAACGTGAACGTCTTTTGGTTTATCTATCTCAAAAAAATTCACTCTGTTACGAAAATTTGATTAATCAATTACGTATTCGCGGACTGAAAAAACGTTAATTTATCTTTTATAATCTTTAGCTAAGCATCCACTGTAATTATATCAATATGAAGAATGAAAATTTCCTTATTCTTACTCATTTCTGGAATTATTCGAGGGAGAGCGGCATATGACCATGCTCACTACAAAGAGAGATCCCATGATAATAAGTATGGGCCCTCATCATCCATCAATGCATGGTGTTCTTCGACTTATTGTTACCTTAGATGGTGAAGATGTTACTGGTTGTGAACCCATATTAGGTTATTTACATAGAGGAATGGAAAAGATTGCTGAAAATAGAACAGTTGTCCAATATCTTCCCTACGTCACACGATGGGATTATTTAGCTACTATGTTCGCAGAAGCAGTAACAGCAAATGCACCAGAAAGATTGACCAATATTCAGGTGCCTAAAAGAGCTAGTTATATAAGAATCATTATGCTAGAGTTAAGTCGCATAGCTTCCCATTTGTTATGGCTCGGACCCTTTATGGCTGATATTGGTGCACAAACTCCTTTCTTCTACATCTTCAGGGAAAGAGAAATGATATATGATTTATTCGAAGCCGCAACTGGTATGCGAATGATGCATAATTATTTTCGTATCGGGGGAGTAGCCGCGGATCTACCTTACGGTTGGGTAGACAAATGTTTAGACTTTTGTGATTATTTCCTACCGAAGGTGGATGAATATGAAATACTTATTACACGAAATCCTATCTTTTTGAAACGAGTTGAGGGAGTAGGTATTATTGGTAGAGAAGAAGCCATAAATTGGGGTTTATCAGGGCCTATGCCACGAGCTTCAGGAGTAAAATGGGATGTTCGTAAAGTTGATCATCATGAATGTTACGATGAGTTGGATTGGCAAATTCAATGGCAAAAAGATGGAGATTCATTAGCTCGTTATTTGGTACGAATCGGAGAAATGAGAGAATCCGTGAAAATAATCAAACAAGCTTTGGAAGTTATTCCAGGGGGGCCTTTTGAAAATTTGGAAGCTCGACGGCTTGATCAAGTAAATAAATCAGATTGGAATGATTTTGATTATCGGTTCATTGGTAAAAAGCCCTCTCCCACTTTCAAGTTACCCAAAAATGAGCTTTATTTTAGAATTGAAGCTCCTAAAGGAGAATTAGGTATCTCTTTCATGGGAGACGATTCTTTCTTTCCTTGGAGATTCAAAATTCGCCCACCCGGTTTCCTCAATTTACAAATTCTTCCTCAACTTTTAAAGGGAGTGAAATTGGCAGATATTATGACAATTCTAGGTAGTATAGATATTATCATGGGAGAGGTTGATCGTTGAAACGGTGGTTAATACAGATATTGAGGAACAAGCTATCAATCTATTCCATAGATTAGGATTTCCAAGAGATTTATTCGGTTTTATATGGATTATCATCCCCATCATCACTCTCGTATTAGGAGTTACGATGGGAGTTCTAGTCATTATATGGCTTGAAAGAAAGATATCTGCAGGGATACAACAGCGTATTGGACCTGAATATACTGGCCCTTTGGGAATTATTCAAGCTCTGGCAGATGGAATAAAGCTACTATTGAAGGAAGATATTATTCCATCCAGGGGAGATTTATGGTTATTCAATATCGGACCGGCTGTGGTGATCATACCAGTTTTTCTAAGTTACTTAGTAATTCCTTTTGGCCACAACATTATTCTAGCTGATCTTGGTACAGGTGTTTTCTTTTGGATCGCTGTTTCAAGTATTGCTCCTCTCGGACCCCTCATGGCGGGATACGGATCAAATAATAAATATTCTTTTTCGGGTGGTCTTCGAGCCGCTGCTCAATCCATTAGTTATGAAATTCCTTTAGCTTTACGCGTGTTATCTATATCCCTACGTGTGATTCGTTGAAATACTAAACCTCTTTCACAAGAGAGTCAATTAAAAGGATGAGATAGTTTTTCCTCTTATCCTAGAAAACTAGATAGTCATATGGGTGAGATCAAACAGCTTCTTCATTTGCAGTAATAGGATCGAGTCCCATCCTCTATGTGCGAGAGTGAAAGCGTACGGAACGCAGGAAAAACTGTGTACCCGGGTTCAAGATTAGTTATCGGGGCCCGACAGCGGGGGCAAAAGATAAAATGTATGAAGTTATTACTATCATACTTAGGATTAGGCAGGAGTAGATGGTCAGGAACACTAAGATACGCGAAAGATTAGTAAAAAAAGCATCTTTTATAGATATTCTTAATAACGGGATTAGGACTTGACGTTGGTAGGGACGACCGAGTAGTACTTCCCCAGGACCCCGATCTGGAGTATATCCTTATCTACTAAACGAATGACTATCGGGAACGAAGTAATCCTTCATACAGTTCTCACCTCTCATATCATAAATGAGCATGAGTAAATTCTATCCTATAGAGAATATAAAATCTTCTTCTACTGAGAGACTTGAGTTAGCACTAACAAAAAAACTGTAAAGGCTGAGATAGATTCGAAAGCTTCTATTGTTATAGCAGACAGAATCTCATTGGTTCAATTGATTATGAAAATTTATCATTAAATTTTTGTTTCTCGATAGCCATCGAGGAGCCGTATGAAGCTAAAGTCTCATGTACGGTTCTGGAATAGAGATGCTAACAGTGATGCCAACATCGACTATGATTATCCGACAGCTTGGGTACAGTTGATATAGTCGAGGCGCAGTCCAAATATGGTTTTCGGGGATGGAATTTGTGGCGTCAACCTATAGGTTCCGTAGCTTTTTTTATTCCTTCCCCGGCGGAATGTGAAAGATTGCCTTTTGATTTACCAGAAGCAGAGGAAGAATTGATAGCAGGTTATCAAACCGAGTACTCAGGTATAAAATTCGGCCTATTCTATGTTGCTTCTCATCCAAACCTATTAGCTTCTTCATTGTTCGTAACGGTTCTTTATTTGGGCGGATGGAACTTTTCTATCCCTTTCTTACCAGTTTTCGACCACTTAAAATTAAATTCAACTGATGGAACTGGTGAGGTTATCAATATTGCAATAGGAATTACTATTACATTAGCTAAAGCTTATTTATCTTTGTTCATTTCTATCATGGCAAGATGGACCTTACCCAGAGTGAGAATGGACCAATTATTGGATCTTGGTTGGAAATTTCTTTTGCCTGTCGCCCTGGGTAATTTATTATTAACAGCTTCTTTTCAACTTCTTTCACTATAATTTATTTATGTGAATAAGATTCTATAATAAACACATTTATAATTTATATATTTATTCAATCTTATGAGTTGGATAAAAAAAAAATTGAATAATTTATTCGAGGGTATCTACCATATGTTTTCCATGGTGAATGGACTCCGGGATTATAGTCAACAAGCAATTCAAGCTGCGAGGTATATCGGTCGAGGTTTTATGGTGACCTTGGATCACATGAATCGTTTACCTATGACCATTCAATATCCCTACGAAAAATTGATTCCATCAGAGCGATTTCGTGGACGTATTCACTTTGAATTTGATAAATGTATTGCTTGTGAAGTATGCGTTCGTGTATGTCCAATTAATCTACCTGTTGTTGATTGGGAATTGAAAAGGAACATGAAAAAGAAACAATTGAAAAGTTACAGTATTGATTTTGGAGTTTGTATATTTTGCGGAAACTGTGTCGAATATTGTCCCACGAACTGTTTGTCAATGACTGAAGAATATGAACTTTCGACCTATGATCGTCATGAATTAAATTATGATCAGATTGCTTTAGGACGTTTGCCCATATCAGTGATCAAAGATTCTACAATTCAAGCTATTCCAAGTTTAAATTATTTATCTAAGGGAGTTATGGAAGGACATCTCGATTCAAGAGATGTAACTGATTCTCACATCGAGTTCGATTGAGAAGCGGAAAAAAGGGGTGAAAAAACAATAAATATAGAGTTTCTTTCTGAATTAACTCGGAATATAATTATATAGAAACAGGGTAATTTTTTTGAGTCAGTGAATAGGATCCTGAAAGAGAGGACTTTCGTTTATTGCGAACATGATCAATTTACCTGAACCAATTCATGAGGCTATTTTTGTCTCCTTAGAGTCAGGTCCCATATTAGGAGGTCCAGGAGTAGTATCGCTCACAAATATAGTTTATTCCGCTCCTCTTTCAGGATCAGTTTTCGCTTGTATATCCCCTCCATATCTTTTACTGAATGCGGACTTTGTAGCTGCTGTGCAAATCTCGATTCATGTAGGAGCCGTAAATGTTTCAATTGTATCTGCTGTTACGTCAACGAATGAGCCACAATCTTTCCATCTTTCTACATACCGGACTGCAGGAGATGGAATTACTTTAGCACTTTGCATAAGTCTTTTTTTTCTACCGATCATTATGATCCTAGATACATCATGGTCTAGAGTATCCTTAATTGTATTACCGGGTGGGATCGTGGAAGAACCTTTAACAGATGACGTTCAACGTATTGGATCCCATTTATTAACCGATTCTTTGCTTCCATTTGAACTTCTTTCTATAGTTCTTTTGGTTGCTCTAGTAGGAGCTATTACTACGGCTCGCCGAGGGAAAATGTTTGAACTGGAGGAGAGTGAGGTGTTATAGGCTAAAGATGATTTTTTCGTTTCATGAGTACTATAAAAACTTTTTTTTTATACTTACTTAACTTTTATTTATACTTAAGAACCTTAGGATCCATAAGGAGTTAATTGATCATGCTTGAACATGCACTTATTCCAGGTGCTTTCCTATTCTGTATTGGCATTTACGGATTAATCACGAGTCGGAGTATGATCAGAGCACCTATGTGTCTCGAGTCAATTTTCAATGCAGTTAATATAAATCTTGTCACATTTTCCAATTTTTTGGACATTCAACAAGTAAAAGGAGAGATTTTTTCCATCTCCATTGTAGCTATTGCAGCTGCTGAAGCAGCTATTGGATTAGCCATTGTTCTAGCTATCTATCGCAACAGAAAATCAATTCGTATTGATCAATTCAATTTGTTAAAATGGTAATAAAGTTACAAATCTGGATATATTTTATTTTTTTCTTCACCTTTTGAAAAGGATATATAAAGATTTGATATGTCATTCCGATTTATAAACAAATAGAGATTATTTCATATAAAATTCATTTATTTGTTATGCTAGTGGTTAATATAAATGATTAAGTTGTATTAAGTAAAGTCTAAAAAATTCGAATCGGTTTCATTCAGAATCGATAAATAATCAAAGTTTTATATTCCAAATATTCATTAATACAAAGATTCATCAAATGGATTTTATCGGTATAATATTGCCATTAGCAATACATCGGTAAAATCTTAGTAAATTTAAGGCTCATGGTATCTCCCGGTATTGTTGGAAATCAATAGATCCAATGGCACATTCAGTAAAGATTTATGATACATGTATTGGTTGTACCCAATGTGTAAGAGCTTGCCTCACGGATGTATCAGAAACGGTACCTTGGGATGGATGTAAGGCTAACCAGATTGCTCCTGCTCCCAGAACAGAAGACTGCGTAGGTTGTAAAAGGTGCGAATCCGCTTGTCCAACAGATTTTCTGAGTGTACGCGTTTATTTGGGATCCGAGACGACTCGCAGTACGGGTTTAGCTTATTGACCGATAGATACTATGGAAAAAGAATGGTTGGCTCTTTCTGAAAGGTTTAACCTATTCTTTTAATAAATAGGAATTCGTACTCATTCGATAAAGACCCATACTCAAACAAAATCTTGGGAATGGGTTTTCTGTTCAAAATCCCCCTATCCTCATCACGAGCAACTATCCTTGGCTAACAATAATTGTTCCTTTACCTATACCCGCGGGTTCATCAATCCCATTATTCCCCTATAGGGGGAATAAGATTGTTCGATGGTATACTTCAGGCATTTGCTTGTCAGAGTTCCTTTTAATAACCTATATATTTTGTTATCATTTCAATTTTAATAATCCATTTATTTAATTGAAAGAAGATTATAATTGGATAAATCCCATTGATTTTCATTGGAGATTGGGGATTGATGGACTTTCCATTGGGCTTATTTCATCGACAGGATTCGTTACTACTTTAGCTACTTCAGCGGCTTGGCCAGTTACCCGAAGTCCACGATTATTTCATTTCTCGATGTTAGCAATGTACGGCGGCCAGGTAGGATCATCCGCTCCGCAAGATACTTCACTTTCTTTTTTTATGTGGGAGCCGGAACTAATTCCTGTTCACTTACCTTTGTCCATGTGGGGGGGGAAAAGGCGTCTATACGCAGCCACAAAATTTATTTTGTACACTGCAGGTGGTTCCATTTTTCTCCCAATAGGAGCTTTAACTATGAGTCTCTATGGATCTGATGAACCAACATTGGACTCTCAAAATTTAGCTAATAAATCCTATCCTATAGTATTAGAAATAGTCTTATACCTAAGCTTCCCCGTAGCTTATGCTGTGAAACTACCAATCTTTCCCTTACACACCTGGTTGCCAGATACTCATGGGGAAGCACATTATAGTACATGTATGCTTCCAGCTGGGATTCTCTTGAAAATGGGAGGATATGGACCAATTCGGATTAATATGGAATTATTGCCCCATGCCCATTCCATATTTTCCCCATGGTTAGTAATAGTGGGAGCAATTCAAATCGTTTATGCAGCTCCAATCCCTTTAAGTCAACGTAATTTAAAGAGAAGAATTGCTTATTCATCAGTATCTCATATGGGTTTCGTACCTATTGGTATTGGTTTCGTAACGGATATAGGCCTTAATGGAGCTATTCCACAGATGATTCCTCACGGATTAATCGGTGCTGCCCTTTTTTCTTCGGCAGGAACAAGTTATGATAGAATACGTACCCTTTTCATTGACCGAATGGGGGGAATAGCTGTTTCAATGCCTAAAACATTCACCATGTTTAGTAGCTTTCCAGTAGCATCTCTCGCATTACCGGGCATGAGTGGCTTCATATCAGAATTAATGGTTTCTTTGGGAATGGTTGGTAGTCGAAACTACTCCTTTACTTCAAAAATAATTATTACCGTAATAGAAGCAATTGGAATAATCTTAACCCCTATTTACTCGTTGCCCATGTTACGTCAAATGTTCTATGGATATAAGGTTTCTAATGCTCCGATTTCCCACATCATGGATTCTGGACCACGAGAGATTCTCATTCTAATTCGCTTTTTGTTGCCTATAGTAGGCATTGGTTTTTATCCCGATCTGGTCTTACCCTTGTGGAACAGCAAGGTGGATTTTATTCTATCCTGGGATCTCCGGAAGCGGTAGTTAAGAGTTTGATTACTTCTGAGTAATAAATACAGATTATAAAAATCACTATTTGATTTTCACAATTATTTATTTCAAATAGTGATTTTTACAATTTCATAGAATCTCGAAAATTATTTTCTTTTGATCGACGAAACAAAGCAAGGTGCACTTTAAATTACATCCTGGATTAATTTAACCATCCATGGCTGTGTAAACCTTTTCCTGAGGGATTAACTCCTAAGTAACAAATCCAAGTTGTGAAAAACCCCAAGGAAGCTACAATTGCTGGTTCTTTACCTCGCCAACTCTTAGTTACTCTAGTATGCATATAAGTTGCAAACATAAGCCAAGTGATTGAAGCCCAAGTCTCTTTGGGATCCCAGTTCCAATAATATCCCCATGCTTCATTAGCCCACACTGCTCCAGAAAGAATACCTAAGGTTAAAAGGGGAGAGCCTAGACTAATAATTCGATAACTCCAATGATCCAATTGTTGAGTCAATTGGTCTTCACGAGAATTTATAGATAACAGAAAGGGAGTGTTTGGTGAATCGCACTCTCCCCGTTCATTGCTCTTTTCTGAGGAGGAGGACCAGATGGATGAGTCTATACCGGAAGTAATTATTGGGGTATCCATATTATTTTTTGATGTAATGACCAAAAGAGCTATTGCTAATAGGGACCCACATAAAAGAGTTGCGTAACTGAACATCATCATACTTACATGCATCATTAACCAATGAGATTGTAGAGCAGGCACTAGGACTGTGGATTGCTGCATTTCTCTGGGAACACTTAAAGTAGCAAAACCATGAGTTAACATAGCACTTGGTGCAGTAATTGTACCCAACCAATCATTCTGGCTCCGAATCAGAACCGTATGAATTAAACAGAAGCTCCATGAAAGAAACATAGATGACTCATATAAGTTACTTAATGGTAAATGCCCGGAGTAAAGCCAGCGAGTTAATAGAAATCCTGTTATACAAATAAAAGTAATTATCACGCTTCTTCGGCCTAAATTGCTCAGTTTCTTGTTTCTTATATAGACCAATTTTCCCCAATAAAGAAGGGTGACGGAAAAAAGGAGAAAGAAAGATGTGTGAGCTAATATATGTTCCAAGGTTCTGAGTATCGTAATAATTTAAATTTTTTACATTACATTATTATTCTGGAATGAACTAATTAAAAAATTTCATTTCACAGATTGATTTATTATATTATATAAGATGAATAGATCTTAAATTCCAAATGTAAAAAGATCTTAATTTAATGAAGAATCAATCTATTTTTATTTTATAGGTGCAAAGATGCCGCCACTCGGATTCGAACCGAGATGCTTTAGCACTGCTTCCTAAGAGCAGCGTGTCTACCAATTTCACCATGGCGGCTCGTCGTAGAACATAATAGCATGCTTTATACTAAAATGTCAAATAACATTATAATTAAATTATATGGTAATCTTAAATATAAACTTTCACTAATTAGAATATTATAATGAATTATTCTGTTGTAACGGAGCATAGCGCAGCTAGGTAGCGTATCATCTTGGGGTGATGGAGGTCGTGGGTTCAAATCCCGCTGCTCCGAGAAGAATCTTTTCATTGGGCTTTATAACAGAATGAACATCTTTAAACTTAGTGGAGAGGAAGGAAAGATAAAAGCTATTCCGGATCTATAAAGGGAGAAGTATAGAAAAGGATTTTCATATCAAATATTCTTATCTTATTGAAAACGATTATTAATATTTCATATATAGTTATAGCTTAATAAAATCCATAAATTCGTAAATTAAACTATTCTTTTTTTTTGTATGGAAGAATTATTTTTTCCATACACGGGAGCATTTTCTTTAGAAGATACAGTATCTTTATCTATATCTATGTCGTAATTCATCTGATTTATGAATGGATTCAATTTCAGATTATTCGGATTTTATTTTGTTGTATAGTAAAAACTATTGGAACGACCAGTTGAAATAGATTGAGCTAGAGGAAAAGCTTTTACCGCAGCCCGATTAGCTTTTTCTGTCCATACAGTTTTACGACTTTTCTTTTTCGATTTAGAAGTACGCTTCTTTGGGACCGCCATAACGAGGAATGCCTCTATATATATGTATATTTTTGCAGAAACATGTATAGTTTGTGTATAGTCATTTTTTTAAATAATTGAAGGATTTACGCTTAGAAAATAAAGGCTTCCAATAATCTTGATATTGGGAATCGTGTCATATGAATAATTAATTTATTCATATAAATCTTTCCCATTTGGACAGATGGAATCCACTACAAATCGAACCAAATTTTGTCGATGTCCTAACTTACGTCATGTTTTCTTTCCAGAACGCTTTTTATGAATGGTAATTCTGTTTTCAAGATGGGACTGCAGAATTCTTCCTTTGACTACTGCACCTCCCAACCAGGGATGTCCAAGATTTATGGTAGATTCATGATAAATCATTAATACTCGATAGATTAATATTTTAGTATTTGGGCTCGAGAGATTTGGTCTCAATGACGCGGAATGACGAACATCATAAAATCTTCCTGGTTCCACTCGGATTTGCTCACCTCCGGTTTCAATTACTGCGTATGCATTCATTACAAAATTGGATTTATAAATAGGAAATGGTTATAGATTGGAAAATCGAAATTAAATGTTAGTAACTGGAGTAGAACAAGCAAATATTTCCTTTCCGATTGTTCCATCCTTCATCAAGTTTTGCTACGAACAACTAATTTTCTTATAGAAATGGAAAATATCTCTTGATTAGGGAGATACATGTAAAATCTCATTGCTTTATAATAACTCATTACTTTATAATAAGAAAAATTTTTTTAGTAATATTTCAGTTATTTTTTTGAATGAAGAAGAATCAATTTTATTGATCCAAATTTCATTCGAATAAAGATTTTGAATAAATGGGATATAATTTCATCATTCACTTATTCCCTTTTTTCTTCCCCCATACCGTAAATTATAAACCAAAAATGAAATAGTTTCATTCCCGAAAGAATCTTCTATGAAACTAATATATCATGCTTGGATGGTGCCTTTATTTCCACTTATATCCTCCATTCTAATAGGATTGGGATTGTTTTTCTTTCCAAAGGCAACTAAAAATCTTCGTCGTATATATGCCATTATCAGCATTTCACTGCTAGGCACAGCTATGTTCATTCCTCCCCACCTTTCTTGGCAACAAATTAATGGTAATCCCATTTATCGATACTTATGGTCTTGGATTCACAATAAAAATGTTACTTTGGAAGTAGGTTATTTGATTGATCCACTCACTCCCATTATGTCAGTACCAATTACTACTATAGGAGTTATGGTTACGATTCACAGTGACAGTTATATGCCTCATGACCAAGGATATCTAAGGTTCTTCGCTTATCCCAGTCTCTCCAATGCCCCCATGCCAGGATTGGTTCTTAGTCCCAATCTAATACAAATTCATATCTTTCGGGAATTAGTAGGAATGTGCTCTTATTCATTAATAGGTTTTCGGTTCACTCGACCTAATGCAGCTAATGCTCGTCAAAAAGCTTCTATAACTAATCGTGTAGGAGATTCCGGATCATCATTGGGAATATCAGGTTCCTATCGGATAACAGGCAGTTTCGAATTTGAAGATTTATCTGAATTATTTAATAAGTTGCTCGCCAATCATGAAGTTAGTTTATTTTTTGCTACCTTCTGTGCTCTCTCCCCATTCCCAGGTTCAGTAGCTAAATCCGCGCAATCTCCACTTCATGTATGGTTGCCTGATGCTATGGAAGGACCCACTCCTATTTCAGCCCCTATTCATGCTGCTACTATGGTAGCAGCGGGAATCTTTCTCGTGGCTCGAATGTTCCCGCTCTTCAAAGCTTTACCCCTTATGATGAGCCTAATCTCTCGGATAGGTGGAATAACAGCCCTATTAGGAGCCACAATAGCTCTTGCTCAAAAAGATCTTAAAAGAGTCTTAGCTTATTCTACAATGTCCCAATTAGGTTACATTATGTTAGCCCCAGGTATAGGTTCTTATCGAGCTGCTCTGTTCCATCTTATTACGCATGCTTATTCTAAGGCTCTATCATTTCCTGGATCCGGATCGGTTATTCATTCTATGGAACCTATTGTTGGATATTGTCCCGATAAAAGCCAAAATATGGCTTTTATGGGTGGCTTGAGAAAATACATGCCAATTACAGGAACCACTTTTCTTCTAGGCACACTCTCTCCTTGCGGTATTCCACCTTTTGCTTGTTTTCGGTCCAAAGATGAGATTCTTGCCGATAGTCGGTTATACTTTCCCATTCTCGGGTGGATGGCTTGGTTTATAGCAGGACTAACTGGATTCTATATGTTCCGTATGTATTTCCCCACTCCCGAAGGAGATTTTCGTGCCAACCCATCCAACAAACATTCTATTTCTCCTTCTGTTTCTATATGGGAGGAAAATCAAACTATAAAATCTGGTAAGGGAATGGATTTTGCGTTGTCATTCGTAAAAAATAAAAAGGGTTCGAAAGAATTAGAATTATTTAATCCTCTAGAGAATATTGAAGAATCTGGTGAGAAAGAGATGGAGAATCCTGTTTCGACTCATTATTCTCAGAAAGAATATCCTTTATATCCCAAGGAATCGAATAATATAATGTTATTCCCCTTACTCGTGCCAACAATACCCACCTTGTTCATTGGATTTATAGGAGTTCCTTTTTATAAAGAAAAAATGGGTTTTGATTTATTATCCTATTGGCTGGATCCATCATTGAGTTATTCTCATAAAATGGATTCTGAAGAATTCTGGATAAATGCAACTACTTCGGTTGGTACAGCATTTTTGGGAATATTTATTGCTCTTATTCTTTATGGACCTCTCTTTCTCTCGCGGAACCTACAAGAAGAAACGGATCCTCAATCAGAAGGAATTTTAGGTTATTTTCCAAGTTCCTTATACAATTGGTCGTATTCCCGAGGTTATATAGATGGATATTATAATACGGTATTTGTTTGAGGTACACGAACATTAGCCGAAATAATTTCTTTTCCTGATCAACGGATCCTCGATGGGATTGTCAATGGCGTCGGTATCTCAAGTTTTTTCGGAGGGGAAGTATTGAGATATGGAGAAGGAGGAAGAATATCTTATTATTTATTCGGATTAATATCAGGTATGTTCATATTATTAATAATATAATGATGAAATATGACTATGATCTTCATATTTAAAATTAAAATATATTCTTGGTCAAAGAAAGATTTTTAAAAGATAAAAAGATAAGAAATCAAAATCAAGGATTGATTAAGTAGATATAATCTCAAGAATTGGAGTAGCAATGGCGCACTGATATGGATTCCTCCGCTTTCTTAATCAATGACCATTACCTCATGAATTTACTTTTTTTACTAATATATATATATATATTAAAGGATAGGTCCGAAATCGGGATAGGTATCTACGGTCCAAACATTTTATGTATGATTTAATCATAATATTGAAGACTTTGTTATCACATATAAATATACCATTTGTTTTGTCATGTGTTAGTGAATAAAAATATTGTGTTATTAATTCGTTGAAGAGATATTTTTATATCTTCGAATCCTCGTGATTCATCAATGTCTCCGGATTCGGACCATCCGGGAATACTCTAAGCATGGGGATGATACAGAATCATAAATTATTATAGCATCTTCATTATTATCTATATATATATCCGTATGAAAAATAGGACTTTAGTACCTATCTTAAGGTCGTCCAGTTTTTTTTCTGAGATACCAATATACCTGTCCCTTTGGAAAGACAAATACCTCCATTGATTCACTGCCTTCATATGAATTACGATGAGATATATACCAATAACAAGATATATGTTGTATATCTCGTTATTGATACGTAGAACAAAGCGAAAAGCATTCACTTCCGCATATACAGACCACACTACACTAGTATTGTTCCTTTCCTTTATATATAAATAAATACAAATATTCAAGAACAATAAACTTGTTAATAAAATCTTTTATATAACATTCTTACTGATTAATAAGTTTTTTCTGTTTAGATTCTCCAAATATTTCATAAATTAAAAAATTTTATTACATTCTTAAATTATTTATCCTTTTTCACTAAGCTGGTCCAACCAAAATCTTCTAAACCATTATTACGTCGTAATGAACGAGTAACAAGTTCAAGAATATCTCTTGCATTGGTGAACCCATGAATTTGAGCAAAGGTAAATTCGACTGACCACTTGGTATTAATTTTTCTTGCTTCCAATGGATTAGCGTGAGCCATCCCAGTGATGGCTAAGTCAGGTTGTAACTCACGCATACGTTGTATCTGATTATAATTATCTGGTTTCTCTACGATTCGTGGCACGGGAACACACATGTTCCCACACGTATTCTGTAAAAATGCTAATTCAGCAGCTTGGTATCGTTTATCCATATATGGAATACCAATTTCATAAACAATCATTCCACACCTAATTAGGAATCGTGCTAGAGATACTTCTAGAAGATTGTCTCCCATAAAGAATACGGATTTTCCGCGTACCAAATCGAGATAATCTTCCAAGCTTTCCCACACCTGTTCCTCCCTTTCCCCTAAGCCTCGAGGTTCAATGTCAAACACAGAACAAATCTTTTCAATCCAAGCACGTGTTCCATCGGGACCGATAGGAAAGGGTGCTCCAATCAATCTGCATTTCCGACGTCGCATTAAAGTTGTTGCTGTACGACTCAAAAATGGATTAACACCACAAACGTAAACCCCATCGCCTAATAATGGAAGATTGTTATATTTCTGAGCAGGTAACCAACCTGATATTTGAATAGATTGGCGTTTCAATTCTAAACCAAGTTGAAAAGCAACGCTCGAAGGTAGGGATCCAAAGAGAACTAAAGGAGGATTTTTCTTAGGATTCATAATAGGTTCGAGAGTCTCTTCCTTATTCCCGGGAAAGAAAAAGGAATCTTGTAAAGCTTGATTCTGTACGGTTTGGTTTCGTTCATCACCTAATAAATAGGAATCTCGTTCGGCACAACGATGTACCATAGCAGCTAGTACAGTATCTTCTCCCTGAGTGAAGGCATAGTCCAGTCCATTTGCTCTCGCTACTATAACTGGTATCCCGATTTCATTTTCCAGTTCTGGTGCCATGCCCTCCAAATCCATCTTTATTATTTCCGTGGTACAAGTACCGATCCATATAATAACACTAGGATTTCTATTTTTTATTATTTGAGAACAAAGTCTTTTTAACTCTTCATAATCATTTAATTGAGCTGAAATATCTCCTTCTTCCAATTCTGCCATGGCATAACGGGGTTCCGCGAAGATCATAACTCCGAGGGCATTTTGCAGGAAATAACCACATGTTTTTGTACCTACCACCAGAAAAAAACTATCTTCAATTTTTTGATATAACCAAGCTACACAGCTAATGGGACAAAAAGTATGATAGTTACCTGTTTCGCATTCAAAAGTGAGAGTTTCAGATGTTTTCACTGACATAGATATATTTCTTTGATTAATGAACAAAATAATTTAAGTCTTAAATTATTATCATAGAATCAAGCGAATTCTCTCGATCGTTTTTCTCTTCCCTATTCCCGATAGGATTTGAATAAAAATCGGAAAGTAAACTAAATAATTCTCGATCGGAAACTTCTTTCGGTACAATTCCTTCTGGTTTAGATAATATTTGGTCCGCTATATTTGAATAAAAATCACAAACATAGTTAAGAGAGGGCTGAGATTCAACCATTTCAAATAATGTTTTACCCCTCACTCTAGATACTCGGATATGTTCAATGAGAGGTAATACTTCTAATACGGGCATTGAACAAGCTTCTACATATTTATCAATAAGGTCTCTTTCCGATGTGCGATTTCCTACCAAGCCCGCCAGGCGAAGTGGGTGTGTACGCGCCTTTTCCCCAACAGAAGCAGCAATACGATTAGTTGCAAATAATGCGTCAAATCCATTATCTGTAATTATAATGCAAAAATCTGCATAATTTAATGGAGAAGCAAAACCTCCACAGACTACATCACCTAATACATCAAACGAAATAATATCATATTCATAAGAAGCGTTTAATTCCTTCAACAATTTAACAGTCTCTCCTACTGCATATCCTCCACACCCAGCTCCTGCGGGTGGTCCTCCCGCTTCCACGCAATCAACCCCCCCATAACCTTTATAAATTACGTCTTCGGGCCAAACATCTTCATAATGATAATCCTTGGATTGTGAAGTATCTATAATGGTAGGTATCAAAAATCCTGTAAGGGTAAAAGTACTATCATGTTTAGGATCACATCCAATTTGTGAAACTCGTTTACCACGTCTTGCTGAAGCAATTGGAATATTGCAACTTGTCGTTGATTTACCGATTCCACCTTTCCCATGAACTGCCACTTTCGTTTTGAAAATATCCTATTTTTTTTAATTTATTTTTATCTTTTATTAATTGAATATTCTTCTTAAGCGACTATTCTTGTAGCTTTCTCATAATTCATAGTCAATATTATGATAATTAATTCTCGATATTGATTTCCCACTTCCTTAATGCCTACTATCTCATGGATAGACATAACCAACTTTGTAGGGGCGACCTAGCCTACGCCTACACGGAGGTAAATGAAGCGCTTTCTTTACAAAATATTTTTGTTAATTATTTTTCTGGGTTCGATATGGAAATTTTTTTTTTTTAGTAAAGTTTCAATTTCCTTTTGAAAAATATTTCTATCCTTCAGAAGCATTTTCATTATATTATTCAATGACATTCTGTTAGATATAAATAAATTTGATAAATATTTGTGACTTTCAAAAAGAGTACTATGAATGAAAGTATATAATGAACTATTTACGTCAAGCCATTCTTCGTAATTATTCAATGATTCGAGACGAATAAAAAACAAATCACTCTTTGACGAAGATTCAATCAACCAGGGTTCATACAAAACTTCGGATTTTTTTCCGTATACATATTCGAGTAGGACACCAAAATTCCGTTCGAATTTATTTTCCAATTTACTTTTGCTATTTATTTCTTCATCTTCATCTTTTAAATTTTCTTCATCTTCATTTTCATCTTTTAAATTTTCTTCATCTTCCTCTTCTTCTTCCTCTTTATAATAAACAGAAAAGTCTCTGAAATCTCTTCCCACCTTTAAAACTTTAAATTTTTCTTCGTAAATAATATAAAGCTGTTTTATCGTTTCTTTATCCACAAATAATTCTCGAAGTGAAAATAAAACAGGGGGTTTTTTTTCAAATATTGATAAATCTGTGGGATCCCAGACGAATCGTTTCCTCATGAATAACAATGGTTCATAAGATAATTGATATTTTGTCGATGGAGGGATCTCAAATATTACAGATTGTTCTTTAAATAAAACCTCTTCCATTTGGGACTCTATTATCTCTAAGATTTTCAGTGATTCTTCATATGAGAACCTCTTATAACCATAACGAAAAGGATAATAAAAAATAGATTTGAAACAGAAAAGCGGTTTCGTTATATTCTTTCCATAAAGTGCTGCTATTTCAGATTCAAATTGAAAGAATTTATCCGGTATTCCTATCCAATATAAGTTATCGCAAAAAAAATCGAGACGCCGTTTATTGAAAGTAAAAGCTGTATCGGTCGCCATTCCGTATCTTCTCACCGCCCTCCTGTATGAAAAAGTATAAAATTTTTGCATTTGCATTATAATCATAGGAACTCTTGTTTCAGGATGAGAAGCAAATCTTACTTTATTATTGATTTCATTATTAATAGAATTATCTTGATGTGTTTCCAACCATGGAAATTCTACCAAAAGATTCTCCGAAAAAGAACAGGCTATATCGAAAGAATTTTCATATTCATCCTCGAAAAAAATCGAATTTTCTTCTTTATCTTCCGATATAAACCAAGAATCTCGAGCTGCTAATCCAGCCAAGCACCCCAGAATATAGGATAATATAGTAAATTCTTTTATAGTGTTTTCGGTAATAGAAGATTCTAAATATTTAAACAAATCATCAAAATTGCCTTTCAAAAAAATGTCAGTAGATTTACCTTCACATAGAGGGCTCGTTTTAATACTTCTTATAACTATGTTCTCAATAGCCTTTCCTACTCTATAAAGATGTTTTTCGTAATTTCGACTAATATCTATATACTTTTCGCAATCGAAAAACCTATCAACAAAAGCTTTGTAAAAAACGTCATTGGGAATGATTTGTCCATAGAAAAAAGCTCTGATTTTATTATTGCAGAAAACCCATTCATCACGGGAAATACCGAATAATAAAAATTCATTAGCAATTGATTCTAAATCTCGTAATGCGTAATAAGAGAAGGTTCCATATCCAAACTCATTGAGAAAAGACCAATCAATATTCTCTAGATGAGAAGAACATTTGCTACGTAGGGGAATAGGAAATCCCTTCTGCTGTTCTGAGATACTAAGCATTCGAACATTTATTAATCTATCTAATCGATTTGGACATATTAGAGATGGATCCATTTTTTCGGGAAGATGAGTTGAACCAATAACAATCATACTACTAGAAGTATTATTGGCAATCTCAGTGAAAGATATTAATAATAAATGTAATTGAAGTGATAATACTTCAACACTAGGTTTACTAGGTTCTAGTTGAGTTTTAACTATGATATCATTCACTTCATGAATATTTTTGATCCATATTATGGAGGGGGGCATTTTTTTCACTGCTTCCAAGATAGAAATTAATCGGCACAGAATTCTCATAAAAAGTGTCATCTCATTCTCTATAATGTAATGATCACATCTATATGAATAATCCTCTTTATACAAATACCTCATAGATATTTGTATTAAAGAAACACAAGAGTCTACTGCTAGATCTTCTATTAAATATGATGATCTTTCTATTTCCGTTTCCGTGGTACTTATTAGTAAAATCCCTTTGGAAAGGGATAATCCTAATTCGAATGGAGCAGAAATCATTCTAGATTTAAGATTCAATGAAGTCATTCTTTGCTGAAACGCGAGGAAAACCCGAGATTCCGCTGAATCAAATTGATTAAGCGGGTAATTCATTAGATCCTTCTTATAGCTTTCAGCCAAATATACTAAGTAATAAAGCCCTTCTTTATTAGTAATCCGATAACCAAAATAATTATTCAATGAATTACGATAAGTAGTATTCGATCCATACTGAAAAACATTTTTTTCTGTTATTAGGGACCGAATCAATAATTCTTTCTCTATCGAAAAAGGGTCCGGGCTTTCATTATTATTTAACCATATTTTAATTTTTTCATTTGTGGATAAATATTTATTAATCTCTTTCCAAAAATAATTGATATTTATCAGAAAATAGTGGAAACTCCTTATCCTTATCCTTATCCTTATAAAATTATATAGTTTCTTCTACTAAACAAATAATGGAATATCCGATGAGGTAATATCAAATGATGGAATAATATCAAATAATAGAATATCCAATAAAAGAATGTTGAATAATATAATACCCAAGGATGAAGGTATTTCGAATGATGATATATCATATCCAAATGGGGATACATAAACGCATCCAAACGATATTTTTGTAAAGAATTTGTTAAGTATTCAAATATTCCGAAGCGTCTCCATAGGTCAATATGGTCCGAGTTTTCAGAGAGTAAGAGAACAAGGATAAAAAAACCTATTAATAAATATTCATCATTCCAATGATTTATATTTATTAATGACCTTCTGAATTTAAAATTAAATAATGGTTTGTTTGGTTGATCACCAATTCCTATTTCAATTCTTATTTTTCCTACATCCCCAGTGCGCGAAATATGATAATTGCTGTTTAGTAATATCCTTGAAAATGCTTCTGAGAAGAATATATTATAAAAGTACTCCCACCATTCACGAGTAAAAAACCACAGCATATACGGTTCGAGCAATTTATATTTTTTAGAAACATCATCTTTTTGAGATATCACATACATTTTCATTTCTTTAACTAATTCCTTTAGATGTGGTGAAAAAAATGATAAAGAAATAATTTCATTTTCTCCGAAGGAATTGAATAAATTTAAATTGGTTCTTTCCCTATCCATAACCTCGTTTTCAATCCCGTTTCTCGAATCTTCCATTAGACTATCTCTTCCAAACAATTCTTTGATCCGATAAAGCATCCCGTCGGTTCTACTCCGAATCCCTCCGAAAATTTCAGAGAGCACATTATTTTCGTAAGATTTATTTTGAATAAGACTCAGTTTCGGGTTTAAAGTCCTTTTACCCAAGAAAATATCAAACTCCTTTGTAGCGAGAATTGACTGGTAATAGTAAGTAATCTCGAAATTTACTATTTGTTTTTCCGTTAAAGGTGCTATAATAGGAAAGTTTCTAATAAAGTCAATATTTCTTTTTCCACGACTAAATGAATTAGTTTCAGTTAATGAATTTAATTTATATAAGTTATAAACAAATGCAAATATTTGATCACAACCTCTTTTTGGATACTCAGGGGAAGAAATCTCGGATATCTGTGATCGAATAATTGAAAAAATTTCCTTTTCCGATAGAAAAGATATTATTTCAACGATAGACGAAGGATATATATATATAGGTAAAATATTTAATAATTGTTCATATGTAAGATCATAGTTTCGAATAGGATTTTTCTTCGTATTGCGGAGGAAGAAGAAAGACCATCTCTTATTGGGATCCAATTGGAGATGATTCAAATAATCCGAAAACTCTAATGTATTTGCCCCACAAAAATAAGTTCTCAGGGAACTCTCATTAAATAGTTTTGCGGGATTCAAATTGTCTTGATTCTTAAATATGGAAAAAAAAGTAGCAAGTGGTTCTATGCAATCAATATCATTGTTGAGTTCGTTGTGGAATACATCGATGATAAATTGATCTACTGATATCCTATTCGGAGACGAGGGTGCTATTGATTTTTCATCGATCAAAAATTCAAATTCTAATTCACGATTATCTAAAACATTTCTTTTTGAATAAATACTTCTAGTATCAATGAAATTTGACAAAGAACTCAATGTATAAAAAAAATCTTTGAACTTATAAATCAGAAACTCAAACACCTTTATAAAGTTTTTACGAATTAAAAAAAACTTAAAGTAATTGTTATTAAGTTTCACATATCGACCACTCGAATTTTCATTAATGAAAGATCTCATTTCATTGTATACTATTCCAAAAAAGTTCTTTTTAGAAGAAACAAAATTCTTTAAGAATTCTGTAAAATTCCCAGTTTTATCGGACCATTCACATACATTCGCATTCCAATTGACATATTTATTGTCTTTATAAACCTTAGAATAATTAAAACATTTTTTTTCAGTTCCTCTCCAATTAAATAAATGTCGGTTAATTATATTCCTTGCGACATTACCCAAACCTTCATTTTTTATACAAAGTACATAAATTTGATTCTTTAAAAGAAAGTATGATTTTTTTATTAAATATGATCTATTTAATAATAATTCTTTAAAATGTATATGAATTTCATTTTTAATAAATTTATTAGTTTCGCGATCTGCTATATAAGATCTTTCTAAACTTTCCCTAAAAGGAGTTTTTATCAATTTTTCCCGAATGATCCAAGGTAGATGTTCATTATTCTCACCAGTAATACCTTTATTTGGTGAAATACATGAGAAAAAACCCGAATTTATATCGTTTAACTTATTCTTGTCATTGGATGATAATGATAATAATATATATATTTCATTATAAAATTCTTCCATTATATGATTTACATGAAAAATAAGCTTCTTATAACTATGATCACGAAACTCATTAGGTTCGGGTTCGGTAATTAATAAAACGAAACGATCTATTATTGTTACCAATGATTCGGATCGGAAAAAATTGTAGAATATATTTATATATTGTTCATTGTCTTCGCGCGAAGACCGGAATGGATAAAGAATATTCCAACATGTACTACGATTCACAGATATAATCAAATCCAATATGTTTATATCACATTTATTCCTTCGAGTAATTTTAGGTCCAGCATCCAGAAGAACGAAATGATTCAAACAAATATTTTAGGATTTTCTTATATTCCACACATCAACTATTCTATTATTGTCATCTGATCGCATAGAATATCCAAAAAATTCAGATGATTTGATATTTTTGATAGACCTTTTAGTGCTATAAAAATCTATATCTAGTTTTTCTATCAGTAGTATGTCCAAAAAAGCATAACGAATCGATTTTGGAAAATTCTCAATTAAGATTTCTCTTTCCCCCGGAAATAAATTATTTATTACATATTCTATGTCTTTCGCAAAAGATTCTTGAGAGATTGACAAATAAAACTTTGAAAACAAATTTGATTCTATTTTATCTTGCTCCGTCCCGGTAAGAACAGAAGGAAAATACCGTCGAATAGTCGAATTGTTTATTAGTTGCTCATTGATACGTTCGTGGTTAATATATTCTCCCTGAAAAAGCCATTCAGAAAGATTTTTTCCGCAATCCAAATACTTATTCTCAGTCGAATTTAAAGTGAAATATATCTGAAAATCAGCATATCCTTTCCCCGAACTGAAAATATTAAAGTTTTTATCTTTATTAATAGCTGCTTTATCCTCTTCCGAGATTATTCTATTATCTCTCTTATTATCTTTCTTACAAGCATGTTTTTTTTTTAAAGTATTCGATTCGCCTTGCATTCCCCGTTCACATTTACTGTGGTTCATACGAGTAACAGAAACTCTTTTTGACAAATGTAAATAGTTTGTTTCTACCACACTTTTCTTACTCGAACGATATGGAAAGATTAGTGATATGAAAAGTAACACTAAATTGAATATATGGATTCGATGTGAAGAATTGGAACAAATGATAAATAGAAAGTCGAAGAGCTTGTGTTCTCGATTGGAAAAGATTTCAGTTAACAATCCCAAATTCCATTTTGTCCATAAATTCAATAAATATCTATTCAATAAATATTGATGATCTTTATCCCAACAAGCTTTCTCCCAATGAGGGTTCTGTTGAGGTTTCTGCATCCTCTCCAATAAGAAATAGAATCCTTTCGGTATCAATTGTTTTTGCTTATATTTAGGTTTCTTTCCGTTCATACTTCGGTCTCTATTTTCCTCCAAAAAATGAAATGCCATGCCTATGATGCGTAATCCTTTATATAATACATAATAATGATGACATGACACAAAGAAAAATTTACATCAAATCAAAATCAATTGAGACAGATTATTAATTATTAATAAGAATATTAATGGAATAGAAAGAAT